TTGATGCGGATCACTCATTGATTCGGCTGGTATCTAACTATGGGATTCATTTATAAGTATAAGTTAGTTTACTAAACCGAAACTTTATGACGTTCAAAAATATATAGATCCAATGTCACATTCAGTAAAGATTTATGATACATGTATAGGATGTACTCAATGTGTCCGAGCGTGCCCTACTGATGTATTAGAAATGATACCCTGGGACGGATGTAAAGCTAAACAAATCGCTTCTGCTCCAAGGACCGAGGACTGTGTTGGTTGTAAGAGATGTGAATCCGCCTGTCCAACGGATTTCTTGAGTGTTCGAGTTTATTTATGGCATGAAACAACTCGCAGTATGGGTCTAGCTTATTGATACATTCCATAAGAATCCATTTTCTTTTTTGTTTTTTACCGACCGTGCTCAAAATATTTGAATTTGATTTTGAGCACGGGTTTTTCTGGCCCAAATATATCTTGTCTTTACCACGAATCATTTTCCTTGCTTAACAATAATTGTGGTTTTGCCAATATTTTTTGGTTCCTTAATTTTCTTTCTTCCACATAGAGGAAATAGAACAATACGTTGGTATACTATATGTATTTGTATACTAGAACTTCTTCTAACAACTTATACATTCTGTTATCATTTCCAATCGGATGATCCATTAATCCAACTAGTGGAGGATTATAAATGGATCCATTTTTTGGATTTCCATTGGAGATTAGGAATAGATGGACTCTCTATAGGACCCATTTTACTGACGGGATTCCTCACCACTTTAGCGACTTTAGCGGCTTGGCCAGTTACTCGAAATTCACGATTATTTCATTTCCTGATGTTAGTAATGTACAGTGGACAAATAGGCTTATTTTCTTCTCGAGACCTTTTACTTTTTTTTCTCATGTGGGAGTTAGAATTAATTCCCGTTTATCTACTTGTATCCATGTGGGGAGGAAAAAAACGTCTATACTCGGCTACAAAATTTATTTTGTACACGGCAGGGGGTTCTGTTTTTCTTTTAATGGGAGTTCTGGGTATCGGTTTATATGGTTCTACTGAACCAACATTAAATTTGGAAATATTATCCAACCAGGCCTACCCTGCAGCCTTGGAAATATTATTATATGTTGGATTTTTTCTTTCTTTTGCTGTCAAATTGCCAATCATAACCCTACATACATGGTTACCAGATACCCACGGAGAAGCACATTATAGTACTTGTATGCTTCTAGCCGGAATCTTATTAAAAATGGGGGCGTATGGATTAATTCGGATCAATATGGAATTATTCCCCCACGCTCATTCTATATTTTCTCCTTGGTTGATGATAGTAGGCGCAATACAAATAATCTATGCAGCTTCAACATCTTTCGGTCAACGGAATTTAAAAAAAAGAATAGCCTATTCCTCTGTATCTCATATGGGTTTCATAATTATAGGAATTGGTTCTATCACCGATATGGGACTGAATGGGGCCCTTTTACAAATAATCTCTCATGGATTTATAGGTGCTGCACTTTTTTTCTTGGCCGGAACGACTTATGATAGAATACGTCTTGTTTATCTTGACGAAATGGGTGGAATAGCTATCCCAATGCCAAAAATATTTACGATGTTCAGTAGCTTTTCGATGGCTTCCCTTGCATTACCAGGTATGAGTGGTTTTATTGCCGAATTAATAGTCTTTTTTGGACTAATTACTAGTCCAAAATATTTTTTAATGACAAAACTCCTAATTACTTTTGTAATGGCAATTGGAATGCTATTAACTCCTATTTATTTATTATCTATGTTACGCCAGATGTTCTATGGATACAAGATATTTAATGTTCCAAACTCGTGTTTTTTTGATTCTGGACCACGAGAGTTATTTCTTTCGATCTCCATTTTTTTACCCGTACTAGGTATTGGTATGTATCCCGATTTTATTCTTTCACTATCAGTTGAAAAGGTTGAAGTTATTCTATCTAATTCTTTTTATAGATAGTTTTTATGAATAAAAAAAGACAAATAAACAAAATCTTATTAAAAAAAGTTCGTTGTACAATGACAAAAAAAGGTTTTTTCTTCTGCTCTTGTGTTAAGTAAAAAAGATGCAATTTGAACTGGTGAGAGCCCCGTGAATCAAATATTGTAGTGATTCACGGGGCTCTCACCAGTTCACACAAAGTTTTTTTATCTAATATGCGCTGTAAACTTTTCTATTCCTATTTGTAAGAACCACTTCAATTAGATGTTAATTTAAATGAACCATAACTATGTAGTCCTATTCCTAATAGATTGACCCCAAAATAACATATCCAAATTATAAGAAAGCCAATAGACGCTACAATTGCTGAATTTGTAGACTTAAATTTGATATTTGTTCGAGTATGTAAATAACTCGCGAATATAATCCAAGTAATAAAAGCCCAAGTTTCTTTTGGATCCCAACTCCAATAAGATCCCCATGCTTCGTTAGCCCATACTGCTCCAGAAAGAATTCCTATGGTTAAAAAGATAAATCCTAGACTAATAACCCGATAACTCCAATAATCCAATTGTTGAATCAATTGGGACCTATAATAATTTTTTGGAGAAAAAAAAGAAATATTTTGTAAAACATTTTTTCGTTCATTCATGTATTCCATTTCACCAATGAAAAAAGACTCATTTAAATTTAGTAAATGATTACTCGCAGAAAAAAGCGTTCTTTTTTTTCTAACTGTAATGACTAGAAGTGATACTGATAATAATGATCCCCATAAAAGGGCCGCATAGCCTAATATCATCATGCTTACGTGCATTATTAGCCATTCGGATTGAAGAGCGGGTACTAATATTGTGGAGTCGTGTATTTCAGTTAAAAGACCTGAAGTAGCAAAACCCTGGGTCAAAATAGCACTTGGGCCAATTATTGTGCTTAGAATATTTTTATTTTTTTTGAAATATGGAACTATATGAATAAAGGAAAAACTCCATGAAAGAAAGATTAACGATTCATATAAATCACTTAGGGGAAAATGTCCCGAATAAATCCAACGAGTTATTAATAATCCTGTTATACATAAAAAAGTCATTATTATGCCCTTTTCGGATGAATCATATAGTTTTATGATTTCATCGACTAAAAAGGTTATCAAATAAATTGTAATTACAATTGATACGATCGAAAAAGAAATATGAGTGAATATATGCTCTAAGGTTGAAAATATCATAATGAAAATCTCATAAAAAGAAAAAAATCCCTTAATTCTAAAATTTAATCGAAATTAGAAATTGAATTCATTATTCATTATAGGATCCAGTTCCTTTGTTTTAGGAGATGACATGCCGCCACTCGGACTCGAACCGAGATGCTTTAGCACTGCTTCCTAAGAGCAGCGTGTCTACCAATTTCACCATAGCGGCTTGTCTTGAATTCATAATAGCCTATGAATAAACAATCGTCTAGATTTAAGAATTCAATTGGGGGCAATATTTTTGAAAAATGAATGCAAAATTCGTTCAAATAGTTGAAGGTTCATTATTTGACTGTCAGATCTTAGTTTTATTGTGTATTTTATACTCTCCTGGAATTGAACTCTTGTAAAACTAGATAGTCCTACTATGAATTAAGGGCTAGAACCCCCCCCCCCAAAAAAAAAAACCATTTTTGATCATTCAAAATTGACACATATATTTTTAGAATATCTTCACTAAGTGTTTTTGCCTAGATTGAAGGCGATAGATATATGGGGTCTATATAGGAATTCAGAGAAAATTCAAAAGTAAGAAAATTGCACAAAACAATTTAGAATGTTAATCCATTAGTTGCAATGATTTTCTTAACGAAAAAATTTCTATTCGCCTTTCTATATTCTATAGAAAAAGTGGGTCCATAGAAAAAAAGGGGGGGAACGCTATATTACTGTAACAAATAGGTTGATGAAGAAAATAATACTCCCGACCTTAAAATAGACTCAAAATTTGTGTAAAAATGCACTCAAAAATTGTGTATCTTGTGCTTTTGTGTCAGCAAAAATAAAGTATTCTTTTTTTTCTTGAATTCGGTAAAGTAAACAGAGGAATTCTTACTCTACATATTCTAAGAATGGACCAAATTCCATTCCCTCTTGAGTTAATCAAGAGGAAATAGAATGCGGGAATTTTAGTTTCGAACTAAACTGAGTCAATTTTTGTTTGAATCAAGCCGATTGAAATTTTTTCAACGTGTTATATTTTATTACGTATTTTATTTGTTTGTCGCACAAAAACTTTTTGAATTCCCGGTAGAAAGAGATTTCCCTAAGGAAAAGGCTTTTAACGCTGCCCAATACCCCTTTCTTTTCCAAAAATTTTTATGAATACGTTTTTTTGATGCGGAAGTACGTTTTTTTGGAACTGCCATATAAAAATGAATAGATTGCTCGTCGGTATAGCGGGATGTGAAAGACATCTATTGTTCAAAATAAATCTGCGCTTTTCTAATTTATTATGTATTTCTTTTCTATATAATAGTATTTTCTAAAAAAAAATGTAAAAGAATAGATAAGATGAGTGAAAGATATGGGAAAATCGCATAAAATATTACTAAAAAAAAAAAAAAGAATCTTTTTTTTTAGTAACTTGTCAAACTCAGGAGAAATATGCCTAATTTGACTTGAATTTGAAAATGAAAAGGTGACTAGTAATTAATCTCTTTCTTTCATATGATTTGACCAATTGGAACTTCTTGATTTGAATATTTGAAGTTTTTTATCAAAAACTCAGAAAGAATAAGTATAAACTAAAAAGAAGTAACAATTCAAAAATTCTATTTAAGTTGGGTTAACTTAGTGCATATCTTCATCTTTTTATCGACTCCTTTCAAAAGGGGTAAGGTCCGGTAAATTGGAAACAATTAATATTCATTCAAAATAAAAACCCGTTTTTATGGAACAGACATATCAATATGCGTGGATCATACCTTTCATTCCACTTCTAGTTCCTATATTACTAGGAGTGGGGCTTCTTCTTTTTCCGACAGCAACCAAAACCCTTCGTCGTCTATGGG